AGGTAGGGTTCCTTTACAAACAATTCGGGCTAAAATTGATCACTGTTCCCATACAATTAGAACTATCTATGGAGTCTTAGGCATAAAAATTTGGGTATTTGTAAACCAAGAATAAGAATAAGAATAATGGACCTTTCCTTATCTCGCCATTCTGCTGAGCGATAGAAAAAATTTATAAACTTTTTGATTTATTTTTTTCTTAATCAAAGAAAAACGAACAATTCTAATTCTATAAGGTTGAATAAAAATTCGATTTACTCTTTAATTTAGGTTTAGTATAATTGCTATGCTTAGTGTGTGACTCGTTAGTTTTAGTTTTTTCTTTAGAGTTGAGAATTGAGATTGAAAAAAAAGGCTGACCCCACTATAAACTTAGTAACTATCAAAACTAAAGAAACTCAAAACTAATAACCAACTTATTGCTTCGTATTGTCGAGATCCCAAGAACCAGTCACTATATGACTGAATCGATCATATAGTTGTAGCAACTGAAATTCTTTTCATAAAAAAATCTGATTATGAATTGTGAAACAAAAATAAAGGGATGTGAAAAAAATGGAGGGATGATAGAAAGAGAGAATAAAGATCTCAATGATATATGATATGATTCCAATATGTATGGTTTATGAAAAATAACCCCATAAAAAAAAAGGCAGTGTGATAAAGCATCAACATCAATATACAATAAATATAAAAATATTTCAATTTCATTTAATTTTAATAATTAATTATTAAAAAATTTTTTTTTATATATTATTATTTATTATTATTTTATATTTTTATATTATTATTAATATTATTAATATGAATTATTAATATAAATAATATGAATTATTAATATAAATTAATAGAAAATATAAATATTATAAATAATAAGATAGAAAAGGATATAAAAAAAATAATAAGATAAAATAGATGAATATAAATAGATGAATATAAAATAGATGAATAATCGAATAGAGCTTCGGGTTAAGAAAACTGAGGAGATTGACTCGGAAACAAATAACCGATTTTGTTGGGAGCTCCATTGCGGAGTTCAGGCCTAAGCATTAATGGAGAAGCTATGGGAACGATGGAACCTGTGACTACATAGGATTTGATTGAAAACGAATCAATCCTAATGATTCATTGGGTAGGATGGCGGAATGCACCAATAAAAATGGATTTATTCTGAATGGTCATGAAATGACCCTACAAATAAAAGGAGAAAAGAGTCAATATTCGCCCGCGGACCCTTTGTTTTATATTTATTTTATTTTTATATTATAATTTTATTATTATTATTTATTATTATATATTTTTATATTTTAAATTTAATTTAAATTATTAGAATATTATTCTAATATAATATTTATTTTAATTATTTTATATATTATTTTTTATATATTATTAATATATTATTATATATTATATTATATATTTATATATATATTATATATTTTATATATTTTATATATTTATATATTTTATATTTTTATTTTAACATTAATATTTAATATTTAATATATTTAAATTATAATTATATATTTATATTTTATTTATTTAATTTATTTATTTATTTTCTTTTTATTATTTTATTTATTTCATTTTTTTATTTTTATTATATTTATATATTATATTTTTTTTATTTTTTTTTTTATTATATAATTATATTATAATTATATATTATAATATTATATATAATATAATATTTATAATTAATATTTATAATATTATATTTTATTATATTATATTTTTATATTTTATTTTATTTTAATTTTTTATTTCATTTATTTTTAATTTATTGGATGACTTTTGGGGTGATTCAATAGAGGTAAAGTTAAATACTTTATAAAATTTTATAAAAGTAAAAGAAAGAAGCATTATCTATAAACAAACACGTCTAGTTATCTAGTTATATATGCAGCTCCCTATGTAACAAATTCAATCAATATACAACAATATACAATATAAAATCAATATACAACAATATACAATATAAACAAACAATAACAATATAAATATAAATCAATATAAAAATATCAAAATAAATATAAAAAATTAGAATTAATATATTCTTTCTTTATTTTGATAGAATGAAATAAAAAATACATGTGTATATGTCAAATTATTGAATCATTTCATTCGCGAGGAGCTGGATGAGAAGAAACTCTCATGTCCGGTTCTGCAGTAGAGATGGAATTCATAAATAACCATCAACTATGACCCCAAAAGAACCAGATTTCGTAAACAACATAGAGGTAGAATGAAGGGAATATCTTGCCGAGGCAATCATATTTGTTTCGGAAGATACGCTCTTCAGGCACTTGAACCTGCTTGGATCACAGCTAGACAAATAGAAGCAGGGCGAAGAGCAATGACACGATATGCACGTCGTGGTGGAAAGATATGGGTACGTATCTTTCCCGACAAACCTGTTACAGTAAGACCTACGGAAACACGTATGGGTTCGGGGAAGGGATCCCCCGAATATTGGGTATCCGTTGTTAAACCGGGCCGAATACTTTATGAAATGAGTGGAGTATCAGAAACTGTAGCCAAAGCAGCTATGGAAATAGCTGCATGCAAAATGCCTATACGAACTCAATTTTTTATTTCAGGATCAGGATAGGTAAACAAAAGTAAGTAAAGGTGTATTGAGAATGAAAAAATAACCGCAGATTTCTTTATCTCTGGACAGACAATATTGATTTTTTCCCTTGTCCCTTGCATTTAAATTAAGAAAAAAAATGATATGATTCAACCTCAGACCCTTTTAAATGTAGCGGATAACAGCGGAGCTCGAGAGTTGATGTGTATTCGAATCATAGGAACTGGTAATCAACGATATGCTCATATTGGCGATGTTATTGTTGCTGTAATCAAAGAAGCAGTGCCCAACATGCCTCTAGAAAGATCAGAAGTAATTAGAGCTGTGATTGTACGCACGTGTAAAGAACTCAAACGTGACAACGGCATGATAATACGATATGATGACAATGCGGCGGTTATCATTGATCAAGAAGGAAATCCAAAAGGAACTAGAATTTTTGGTGCGATTGCTCGGGAATTGAGACATTTGAATTTTACTAAAATAGTTTCATTAGCACCCGAAGTCTTATAGTCTTATAAATCAGACTAGTAGGTGAAAATAGGATATATTTTATATTTCTATTCTATATTATATATATATTTTCTATTATTCGACTATTTCTATTATTCGACTATATATACTATATATATATAATATGACTATATATATATATAATATATAAATATATAATATATATATAAAATATAAATAATGTATATAAAATATAAATATATAATATATATAAAAATAATATATATAAAATATAAAAATAATATATATAAAATATAAAATTATTTAAAAATATAAATTATAATATAAATTATCAAATTCTATATTATATAATAAAATTATATTTATATTATATATAGAAATAAATAATAGAAATAAATAGAAATAGGAAATTATACTATTTATACTATTTCCTATTTCTATTTATATCCATAGTATAGATATGGAATTTATATCCATAGTATAGATATAGAATAGAATGATATAGAATATAAGATTAATATAGAAAATATAGAATTCTAATATCTAGCATTCTAATATCTATGCTTATGCTAATATCTGAAATAGATCCGATTAGTAGATCGTGTCTCATGCATATACTTTTACTTTTAATTAAAAAAAAAAAAAATGAATTATTTAATAAATTAAATTCATTTTTTTTTTTATAAATTATAATTCTATTTTAGAAATTAGAATTCCAAGAAATTATAATTTCTTAATTTAATAAATAATTAAATTTTAATATTAATAATAATAATAAAAAAGAAGCATGTTGATTATATCAAAATGAGGAGGCACAAATAACTATAGTTCGTCATGGGTAGGGACATTATTGCCGATATAATAACTTCGATAAGAAATGCTGACATGGATAAAAAGGGAAGGGTTAAAATAGCATCTACTAATATCACTAAAAATATTGTGAAAATACTTTTACGAGAAGGTTTTATTGAAAACGTTCGAAAACATCAAGAAAGTCAAAAAAATTTCTTGGTTTTAACCTTACGACATAGAAAGACTAGGAAAGGGAATAAAATAACTTTAAAGCGTATCAGCCGACCCGGTCTACGAATCTATTCCAACTATCAACGAATTCCTAAGATTTTAGGCGGAATGGGGATTGTAATTCTTTCTACTTCTAGAGGTATAATGACAGATCGAGAAGCTCGACTAGAAAAAATTGGAGGAGAAATTTTGTGTTATATATGGTGATTCTCCTGCGGTACCTTAATACTCTCTCGAACTTACTATTTGTAAAATAGAGAGGAGAAGTGAATTATAGAACTCTTCCTCTATTAGTTGATACTTAAAGGGGGTTATTCGGAATGAAAGAACAAAAATTGATTCATGAGGGTTTAATTACTGAATCACTTCCCAACGGTATGTTTCGAGTTCGGTTAGATAATCAAGATCTAATTCTAGGTTATATTTCAGGGAGAATCCGGCGCAGTTTTATACGTATACTACCCGGGGATAGAGTAAAAATAGAAATGAGTCGTTATGATTCAACCAGGGGACGCATAATTTATAGACTTCGAAAAAAAGATTCGAACGATTAAATCAGGGGACGCATAATTTATAGACTTCGAAAAAAAGATTCGAACGGTTAAATCATTCTTTTAAACATCCCTTTCGTCATCCCTTTCGTAGGGATATAAATTTAAATTTGAAATATTTTATATTTTAAATAATGAAATAAACTGAATTTTTGTTTCCAAAAAAATAGATTCAGAATGAAGGTAAGGAATAAAAAATATGAAAATAAGGGCTTCTGTTCGTAAAATTTGTGAAAAATGTCGCCTGATCCGTAGGCGCGGGCGAATTATAGTAATTTGTTCCAATCCGAGACATAAACAGAGACAGGGATAATTCTTCTCAAGTTAGAAATAATAAATAAATTAAAAACCCATGTACATGTAAAAAGAAAGAAAAAAGGATCCGTTTTCATATTTTCATATAACATATAAAATGGATATTCCCGTATCTTTCTGTAGATTTCTGATTCTTCCCTGGATTTTTTTTATTCTTATGAATATGAATATGAGATAATAAAATATGACAAAACCTATATCAAAAATTGGTTTACGTAAGAATGCACGTATTGGTTCACATAAGAATGAACGTAGAATACCAAAAGGAGTTATTCATGTTCAAGCGAGTTTCAACAATACTATTGTAACTATTACAGACGTACGAGGTCGGGTAGTTTCTTGGGCTTCCGCGGGTACTTCTGGATTCAGAGGCACAAGAAAAGGAACACCTTATGCTGCTCAAGCAGCAGCATTCAATGCTATTCGTACAGTAGTGGATCAGGGTATGCAACGAGCAGAAGTTATGATAAAGGGTCCAGGTCTCGGAAGAGATGCGGCATTACGAGCCATTCGTAGAAGTGGGATACTATTAAGTTTCGTACGTGATGTAACACCCATGCCACATAATGGATGTCGCCCCCCTAAAAAAAGACGTGTGTAGAAATAATAATTCAAGAGATTCCAAGAGAAATAAATGATTCAATGATCCGATCCAATAATCATAAAAAAAAAATAATAATAATAGTATGGTTCGAGAAGAAGTAGCAGGATCCACTCGAACACTACAGTGGAAATGTGTTGAATCAAGAGTAGACAGCAAGCGCCTTTATTATGGTCGTTTCGTTCTGTCCCCGCTTATGAAAGGTCAAGCCGATACCGTAGGTATTGCCATGCGAAGGGCTTTACTTGGAGAAATAGAAGGAACATTTATCACACGTGCAACATCTGAGAATGTGCTGCACGAATATTCTACGATAGTAGGTATTGAAGAATCAGTACATGAGATTTTAATAAATTTGAAAGAAATTGTATTGAAAAGTAATCTCTATGGAGTTAGGGACGCATCCATTTGCGTCAGAGGTCCCAAATACATAACCGCTCAAGATATCATCTCACCACCTTCTGTAGAAATAGTTGACACGACACAACATATAGCTAACCTGACAGAACCAATTGATTTGTGTATTGAATTACAAATAAAGAGAGATCGCGGATATCGTATGAAATCCACAAACGAATCTCACGATGGAAGTTATCCTATGGATACTGTATCCATGCCTGTTCGAAATGCGAATCATAGTATTCATTCTTACGGTAATGGGAATGAAAAACAAGAGATACTCTTTCTAGAAATATGGACGAATGGAAGTTTAACTCCTAAAGAAGCACTTTATGAAGCTTCTCGTAATTTGATTGATTTATTGATTCCTTTTCTACATGCAGAAAAAGAGGACATGAATTTCGAGGAAAATGAAAACAGATTGAATCTACCCCTTTTTTCCTTTCAAGACAGATTCACTAATCTCAAGAAAAACAAAAAACGAATTCCATTGACATGTATTTTTATTGACCAATCAGAATTGTCTTCCAGGACCTATAATTGTCTCAAAAGGTCCAATATACATACATTATTGGACCTTTTGAGTCATAGTCAAGAGGATCTTATGAAAATGGAATATTTTCGCATAGAAGATGTAAAACAGATATTGGGCACTCTACAGAAGCATTTTGCAATCAATTTACCTAAGAAAAAGTGTTAATTTTAAATCCGTTGGAATTTCTAAAATTGTTTATTTTTTGTAATTAAAATTTTAGAAAAAAAAAGAATAGAATGAGTTTTTAATCTCCGGTACGATCCATATATTTGCGGAATAGATCATAATAAGATTATAAGATTGATTGATGTATCTAGGGAAGATCCAGAACGGGATCTTACTTAGATACCTATGTCGTGGTATTTCACGGTTTAATCAATTTTAAAAAGACCTAAAGTTAGGGATTTCTCAATAGGCAATGTTGCTCCAATACCTAACCAAAGAGCTACTGCAGTACCGATCAAAAAGACTGTTGTAGCTACTGGACGACGAAATGGATTTTGGAATTTATTGACATTCTCCAAAAAGGGTACTGTCAACAATCCTATTGGTACTGAAACCATTAAAAGAACACCCAATAACTTATTTGGTACTGTGCGAAGTATTTGAAATACGGGAAAGAAGTACCATTCGGGTAATATTTCCAACGGAGTTGCAAATGGATCCGCCGGTTCACCAATCATTGACGGCTCTAGAACTGCTAAGCCCACATTACATGCAATAGTGCCTAGAATTACTACTGGAAAAATATATAAAAGATCATTGGGCCATGCGGGTTCTCCATAATAATTATGCCCCATCCCCTTAGCCAATTTAGCTCTTAATACAGGATCATTCAAATCAGGTTTCTTTGTTATTTGGATAGGTGAATTCTTAAGGATCCATCCCCCAAAAGAACCGGACATGATAATTTTTTATCATCCGGCTCGAGCAAGAATCAAAAGAATGACAGAAATAGATCCATAGAACATAAATAGGTCCATAGAAAATCTATATTTCATACCATACATATCTACATCTACATATATAATGTAGAATGACTCCATGTAATAAAAGATTTATGAAATTAAATTTCCCCGAGTTGCAACGATTCATTGCTAATTGCAAAGAATTAAGTTCTGGCAAGGGCAAAGAAATGCTCAATATCCAAGTAGGCTTACAAATTCGATCATGATCAAGTGCTTTTTGGATTATCTCATGTCTTTTGGTTGCTATTTATCCCCACAAAATCCAGATTTTCTTACATACAACAATACAAAGTTTTTACTTGTTATTAATAAAATCTAACCTCTGTTCTTCCTTAGATCCCTTATTTAACTCCGATAGTATCATAGATCAGGGTCGATGCAAAGGAAATGAATGCATCTCCATACTATAATTAGATTACTATAAAATAAAATTAATCAAATAAATATTATCTATCTACTATCTAATTATCTATAATTTCAATAATTAGAATAAAATACTATCTAAGTTATCTATAATCTATAATAAAAAAAATAAAACAAAGTGTAATAGATAGAACATTGGATCATGCCACATCACTTATTCTAGGGATCTTACGGAGCCTGTTCATGCATAACATGATTCGGGTATGATCATAGAAAAGATTCTCCTCAAGCAAACCGGCCTATCCTATGCTACATAAGGGGATTGACATGATGGTTGGATGCGGAGACACGTTGGGTTGTGAATTCCAACGTGGCGGAGAAAATCATATATCCGCATGGACCAATCAATAGTTCAAGTCACACACTCCCATAATCCATCCTCTTTTAGGAAAATATACTTCAACTATTCGTAACAATACAATACTTCAGAGTTGAAGAGAAGTATCTAAATAACATGCCTTATTTTTTCAATAATCCATATTTGTAGCAATGAAATATTCTTGTTCCTCCCCGATATGATAAATTACAAATATCTATGATCTGCCTTCTCTATAAAGGACCCGAAATACCTTGCTTACGTATCATTGGGAAGTGCATTAACATAAATACGGCAGTAAGAAGAGGCAATACAAAAGTATGTAAACTATAAAAACGAGTCAAAGTGGATTGGCCCACACTAGCGCTTCCACGTAATAATTCTACCAAGGGCGATCCTATTATAGGAATAGCTTCAGGCACGCCTGTTACGATTTTGACTGCCCAATAGCCAATTTGGTCCCGAGGTAAGGAATAACCAGTTACGCCAAAAGATGCGGTCAATACAGCCAGAACCACCCCTGTAACCCAAGTTAATTCGCGGGGTTTTTTAAACCCACCCGTAAGATACACACGAAATACGTGCAAGATCATCATTAGAACCATCATACTTGCTGACCATCGATGAACTGATCGAATTAACCAACCAAAATTGGCCTCAGTCATTATGTATTGAACAGAGGAAAAAGCCTCTGTAACGGTTGGACGATAGTAAAAAGTCATAGCAAAACCCGTAGCTACTTGTACTAAAAAACAAGTAAGCGTAATCCCGCCTAGACAATAAAATATGTTGACATGAGGAGGAACATATTTACTAGTGATATCATCTGCAATCGCTTGAATCTCGAGACGTTCCTCGAACCAATCATATACTTTATTGAGATAGGTAACCCAAGAAGGACTCCCCCTCTGAGAGCCGTATATGAGAATTTCATCTCGTACGGCTCAAGCCGAAACACACAAATACTGGTTTTCAACGGATATGGAATAGATAGTTCAAAACTTCTTGGGTCTTAGCCGCTTGACTCGATTTGACCCAAAGATACGAAGTAAGAATAAGAAAAATCCGGAATCTCTTCTTTGTGATGATAATGCCAAGAAATACAATCTCAAGTTGGCTCATCCATCTTTCTTTATGTTAATCGTGACAGGCCTCTTGAATCTTCTCTTCCCTATCTTTTTTTTTTTACTTTATTTGATAGGAATTCTCTTGTTGAGACCCTATGAATCAATTGAAACCTCAGATTCATACTAGAACCACGATGATTTAAGAAAGCAAAAGCTAAACTCAAAGGTTCTCTGAGTAAAAACCATTTGATCATCACTTATTCAATGAATGTAATGACTCAATAAAATATATAGCTATAGAAAGAGTTTTCCTTCGGTCAAAACGGAAGGAAAAAATTGTTTGATTTAGAAAAGGCCTATTTCCATCCGCTTGCGAGGTCTGAATAATAGGTATGAATCATAGTTCAAATATTTCTTTTCTGGATCTATTCTATATAGTCTCTATATAGTCCGTGCTCCAGAGACTAGAATAAATATCTGACGAAGTAGAATCATCTTGATAGAGATGACAGGTCCATTCTCTGTATTATCAATAGGATCAATTATAACAAGTCACACGCTCATATTCCGGAAATAAAATATCGAAACAAATAAATTTCACGATCGAACTACCAGAATGGTCTATAAATAATAAATACAAGTCTTAAGCAATCTTAAGCTTAAGTTGAAGTATTAAGTAAGTCTAAGTAAAATAATCCTTTTTGATTGAAAAATAAGGACTTCCTAGTTTTGTTTTTA